TTGCTTTTGTTTACCAGATAAAGTCAGGGTATATAGCAAAACCTATCACCAATCTATTCTCAATCGTGGGTACATATGTATTCTTAACATACTGAAACGACTACCATTATTCGTATTAAACCAATAACGATTGATACAAGCTAAATCTTCTAATCGGTAATTGGGCCAAAGAAATAACTTTAATTTAATCAATGGATTTTGATCTATATTAAGATCTTTATTTTCATTCAAAAATTTATTCCAGTTTTTTACTTTGTTCCCATTGCTAAATATTGGATTTCTATTTACAACATTCTTCATTTTTGAATTGAAAGAAATTAGAATTCTCCACTTTCGACGGCGTTTATACGATAAAATATTTTCAGGAACTGGTAAATTATAATAATTTTTGTCTCTATTTATAGTTATCCTTTGATAATGTTTTAAAATAAAAAGAGATTTATCAAAATTCCCCTTATTAACATATTTTTGTTCTCGGTATCCTTGATATCTTCTTTTTTGAACGAATAAAATAACTATGGTTTGATACATAATAACCTGACCATTCTTTTTTACAGATAGTCGAAAGGGTTCCATAATAAATAGCTCTTTTTTCATTAATTTTCGAAGAGTTAAATTCTTCTGAATTAGCATTGTATCCAGATTAAGTTCTTTCCTTTGAATAGAGGATAGAGTTATTTGTCTTGGATTTCCTAGTCGAAGCAAGAGACAATATACCTTGATATTTTCAATGGTTCTTTGGTTCAAAGTAAAATTCCACCTTAATTGAAAAAGTAAATACCTTTTCAGGAACAAATCTATTTCTGCTTCTGTATTGCTTTTGTATTTTTTTTTATTCTTATAGTTTTTTATATTGGATTGCAAATAATTTTCTTCAAGATCTTGAAGGTTTCCTTTATTTTGTTTATTTGATCTAAGATCGCTTTGGTCTGCAGATTTTTTTTCTTTTTTTTTTGTTAATTCAAAATCAATTTTTTTATTCGACAATATAGCCCTTTTTTGCTTTCTATTAGTGTTTTTATTTTTATTATCTCTTTCATTTAGATTTAAATTGAAAAGCAGCAATTTGCTTGGTATACCCCATGGTTTCATTTTATATGGATTATAAAGTAGTATAAATTCTGGGAAAAACCAAAGTTTGAAATCCAATATGGAATCACTTAATATTTTTTTATTCATTCCCATCCAATCATCAATTTTTTGTTTTTTATTTAGTGAATTGATTTTTGGATCAATCATAAGAAAAAAACAGTTTTTTTTATCAAAATTTTGAATTATTTGATAATTTTTAGTCCCGGTTTGAGTATTTTTATTACTATTGATATCGATCTTGATCCAAGTTACAATATCTATTGTCTTTCTAAGACAAAAATGGAAAATTTCCCAATCAAAATATTTTCTATCCGGATTTTTTTCCATATTCCTAATATCATTTTTTATTAAAAAATAATTAATAGGGCTATCTCCTAATTCAAATATTTCATAAATATTGTTTTTATGTGTGTTGTAATTATAAGAACTCGGTGTTTTTTGAAATGTTGAGCCATAAATAGACGGCTCCCTTTTATGTTCATAATTAATAAATCTATAGGGTAAAAGATTATATCTTTTATATTTTTGAAAATTTTCTTTTTCAGTTGGTAATGAATAGACTTTGTAATAATTTTCTTTTTTGTAATAAAAAAATTGATTTTTTTCATAAAAATACTGTTTGTTTAAATTTTGTTGTTGAATTGTATCACGTTTATTGATTCTATTTCGGCATCTTTGTGCTATTAATCTAGACCAAGTAATCGCAGAAAAATTGTATTGAAAATGACTTCGTAACCAGCTTTGCCATTGACTTATTTCATAATTTTTAGGTTTCTTTTGTTTTAATTCAGAATAAAATAGTTTTTGTGGTTCAAAATAATTCTTTAGTGAAGTTTTAAGAAACAAAGAAGTTCCATGATATTCAAGAATAGGTCTTAACTTATACAAGTACAAGTTAAGAGCGGGTATTTTTGATAATTTGTAAAAGACATATGCTTGTGACAAGGAGGCTAAATCATAAAAATTATGTGAATTCTTATTAAGAATATTATGAAGCGACTTTTTTTTTTTGTAAAAAAATGGAATTTGATTTGATTTCTCAAATTTTGTTTCATTGCTTTTATTATTGGAAATGCATTTTTCCATTTTTTTTTTGTCAAAAAAAAGTTGCATATTTATTCTACGAATAGTAATGATAGATAAAAAGAAATTCTTGCAGATTTTTTCAGTAATTTTTTTTTTTAAATAATCGAATTTAGGAACGACTCGAGTATTTCTTCTTTTTAATATTTTTAAAATATTTTTTTGTGATTTTAATCTTAAAAGATTAAAACTTGTTCTATTATGGCTAATGTTTATTTCCGGAATTCCTTTTTTTTTCTCTTGGTTTATTCTTTCTATTTCATTTCTTAGTGTGCTTGTTCTAGCAATTAGATCTTTCATTTTTTTTTCTCGCAGTAAATAATTT